TTTGATCAGATCATTGAATCATTTATTTCTATTGCAATCCATTCAATTTTAATTTCTACACACGTCTTTTTTTAGGAGGCCTACATCCATTATGTGGCATAGGGGTTACGTCACGTACGAAACTTAATAGTATACCACTTCTACGAATGGCTCGTAATGCTGCATCTCTTCCGAGACCAGGGCCTTTTATCATGACTTCTGCTCGTTGCAGACCCTGATCCACTGCCGTACGAATAGCATTTCCTGCTGCGGTTTGAGCAGCAAATGGTGTCCCTCTTCTTGTGCCTCTGAATCCACAAGTACCAGCGGAGGACCAAGAAACCACCCGACCTATTACATCTGTAACAGTCACAATGGTATTGTTGAAACTCGCTTGAACATGAATAACTCCTTTTTGTATTCTACGTCCATTCTTACGTGAACCAATTCTTGGTATAGCTTTTGTCATATTTTATCATCTCATAAATATGAGTCGGAGATATACGGATATATCCATTTCATGTCAAAACAGATCCTTTATTTGTACATCGGACCGTTTAGAAAGTCCCTTGTTAGAAAGATTACCCCTGTCTCTGTTTATGTTTCGGATTGGAACAAATTACTATAATTCGTCCCCGCCTACGGATCAGTCGACATTTTTCACAAATTTTACGAATGGAAGCCCTTATTTTCATATTTGTTATTCCTTAATTCCAAATATACTCCTTGGAAGAAAATAAGTCTCTTGAAATTTTGAACCTCGAATTGTATTCCCATGAAAGGAATGTTTAAATTCAAATAAAAAGCCGCCTAATCATTCGACTCTTTGTTGCGAAGTCTATAAATTATACGTCCCCTAGTTGAATCATAACGACTTACTTCGATTTTGACTCTATCTCCTGGTAGTATCCGGATAAAACTCCGTCGGATCCTCCCCGAAACATAACCTAGAATCAGATCTTCATTGTCTAAACGAACTCGGAACATACCATTGGGAAGTGATTCAGTAATTAAACCTTCGTGAATCAATTTTTGTTCTTTCATTCCAGGTAACCCCCTTGAAGTATCAACTAATGGAGGAGGAGTAATAGTAGACAATTCGTCTTTCCTCTCTTTTTCCCAAATAGCAAGTTACGGATCAAATTCGGATACCAGAAGGATCACCAGATATAATACAAAATTTCTCCCCCAATTCTTTCTAGTCGAGCTTCTCGATCTGTCATTATACCTCGAGAAGTAGAAAGAATTACGACCCCCATTCCACCTAAAATCCTAGGAATTCGTTGATGGTTGGAATAGATTCGTAGACCGGGACGACTGATACGCTTTAAAATAGTTCTATATGTTCCTTTCCTATTCCTTCTATGTCGCAGGGTTGAAACCAAAAAATATTTGTTGTTTTCCCTATGTTTCCTAACATTTTCAATAAACCCTTCTTGTAGAAGTATTTTAACAATGTTTTCGGCGATATTAGTAGATGCTATTCGAACCGTTCCTTTTTTATCCATGTTAGCATTTCTTATAGAAGTTATTATATCGGCAATAGTGTCCCTACCCATGACGAACTAAAATTATGGGTGCCTTCCAGTTTTGATACAATCAACATGTTCCTTTTTTTTTTTTCATTTTTTCTTATTTATTTATGAATTATTAAAGGTATATGCGTGAGACACAATCTACTAACGTAATCTATTTCAGAGACCTGACTATACTCTATCACGGTCTCATCTACTAGTATTTATAAGACTTCAGGAGCTAATGAGACTATTTTAGTGAAATTCAACTGTCTCAATTCCCGCGCGATCGCTCCAAAAACGCGAGTTCCTTTTGGATTTCCTTCTTGATCAATGACAACTGCTGCATTGTCATCATATCGTATTATCATACCGTTGTCGCGTTTGAGTTCTTTACATGTACGTACAATTACAGCTCTGATCACTTCTGATCTTTCGAGAGGCATATTGGGCACTGCTTCTTTGATTACAGCAACAATAACGTCACCAATATGAGCATATCGTTGATTACTAGCTCCTATGATTCGAATACACATCAATTCTCGAGCCCCGCTGTTGTCCGCTACATTCAAATGGGTCTGAGGTTGAATCATATCATTTTTTTTTTTTTTGAATCTGCTCTTTCAATGCAAAAGGCAAAGGAAAAAGAGAGAAATATTGTCTGCCCAGAAATCCAAAAATCTGCGATTGTATTTTTCATCACAAATACCCTTCACATACCTATCACGCGATAATGAATTGAGTTCGTATAGGCATTTTGCACGCAGCTATTGAAATAGCTGCTCTGGCTACAGTTTCTGATACTCCGCCCATTTCATAAAGTATTCGACCGGGTTTAACGACAGATACCCAATATTCGGGAGATCCTTTCCCCGAACCCATACGTGTTTCGGTAGGTCTTACTGTAACGGGTTTGTCGGGAAATATACGTACCCATATTTTTCCACCACGGCGTGCATATCGTGTCATTGCTCGTCGTCCTGCTTCTATTTGTCTAGATGTGATCCAAGCGGGTTCAAGTGCCTGAAGAGCGTATCTGCCGAAACAAATATGATTGCCTCGATAAGATATTCCCTTCATTCTTCCTCTATGTTGTTTACGGAATCTGGTTCTTTTGGGGTTATAGTTGATGGTTGTTTCTCAATCCCATCTCTACTGCAGAACCGGACATGAGAGTTTCTTCTCATCCAGCTCCTCGCGAATGAAACGATTCAATAATATTACGTATATGTATTTATTGAATGAATAATACACTGAATCATGGAATTTATTGATATTTAATCTGTCACACGGGAAGCCGTATAGTATATAGTATATACGGCTAGACATTTCTATTTTATTTATATGGGATAATGCCTTTCTTTTGAAAATGAATCCTTGACCTTTACCGAATCTGTCAAAATACTGCAATCCAATAATGGTTTCGCGGGCGAATATTGACTCTTTCCATATTTGCTTCATTCGTAGGGTGAACCCATGACCTATCAGAAGAAATTAATTGGTTCCTGGTTGATTCCGCCATCCCACCCAATGAATCATTAGGATTCGTTTTCAATAGAATCTTCCGCAGTCACAGGTTTCGTCGTTCCCATAGCTTTTCCATTAATGGCTAGGCCTGAACTATGCAATGGAGCTCCTAATTAAATTCGTTCCCGAGCCAATCTCCTCAGTCTCTATTGACTCGGGGCTCTTTATTATTTGTATTTTTCTTATGAACCGTATTCATCTAATTATGGACGAATCAGTATTGATGCTTTATCACACTGCCTTTTATGATATGATGTGATTGATAGACCATACATATTGGAATCATATATCATGGAGATTCTCCTTCTCTCTTTCTCTCGCCCTTCCAGTTACCCACATCCCTCTATTTTTTTTTTCCAACCTATAAATGGATTTTTCCTTTATGAAAAAAAAAAGATTTCAGTTGCTACAACTATATGATCGATACATCATATGGCGACTGCTTCCTTGGATCTCGATAATACAAAGCAATGAGTTGGTTACTAGTTCTTATAGTTATTAGTTAGGGGCTGGTCTGTTTTTTGAATCCCAACTTTAAATAAAAAACCAACGAGTCACACACTAAGCATAGCAGTTCCACCAAAAGGTCAATCGAATTTTTATTCAACCTTATAGAATTAGAATTGCTCATTTTTCATTTTTTTTTTATTGAAGTGAAAGGGAATAGTTTGTAGTTTTTGTTCTATCACTGAATAGAATGGCAAGCAAAGGAAGGGTCCATTATTGCTCGTCTACAAATATCCAAATTTTGATGCCCAATGCCCCATAGGCAGTTCGAACTGTATAGGAACAATGATCAATTTTAGCTCGAATGGTTTGGAGGGGAACCCTACCTTCTCTGATCCATTCGACACGTGCAATTTCTTTTCCGTCGATACGCCCTGCAATTTCCACTTGAATTCCTTTTGTGTCTGCTTGTTCAGTTAATTCAATAGCTTTTTTCATTGCCTTTCGAAACGAAACCCTATTCTTTAATTGTAGAGCTATATATTCTGCAAGAATATTAGGTTGTCCATAAGGTTTTGCAACTCTTGTAATAGCAATGTTAAGTCTCCGATTCACAGAATGAAGCCCCTTTTGTACATTGATCTGCAATTCTTCGATTCCTCGTGTTTGGCCTTCTATTAACAAATTTGGGAATCCAATATAGATTATGACCTGGATCAAGTCCATTTTTTTTTGAATCTCTATATGTGCAATTCCAATTCCTTCGAAACTTGAAGATACTCTTATATTTTTTTGTACATATATCTTGATACAATCTCGTATTTTTTCATCTTCCTGGAGACCTATGTAATAACTTTTTGGTTGTGCGAACCAAAGGGAACGATGACTTTGGTTTTCGCCAAGGCGGAAACCAAGTGGATTTATTTTTTGACCCATCTTTTTTTTTCTCTCTCTCTCTCCTTCTCTATATATCTTTCTATTATAGGATCTCTCCATACATTTTTTGTTTCTAAAAATATATCCTGATCTGTTTTCTTTTTAGAGCTATCCTTCAGTACAATAATTATATGACAGGCGGGTCTTTCTATCGGATAACTACGTCCTCTAGCCCTGGGTTTTAACTTTTTCACGATAGTACCCCCATTGACTTCGGCTTTACTAATGACTGAATCAGCTTCGTTGAAACTTTTATTGTGACTAGCATTTGCTGCTGCAGAATAAACCAGTTTAAAAATGGGATAAAATGCTCGATAAGGCATGAGTTCCAGTAACATAAGTGTTTTCTCGTAGGAATGCCCACGAATCTGATCAATGACTCTTCGTGCTTTGTGAGCAGACATACATATACGTTGAGCTAAAGCTTGTACTTGTGTACTCGAGCTCCTCTTCATCTTCTGCTTTTTCAAGGTCTTCTTCCACTTTCTCCACTTTGACATAAGATAAGGTTCGCCTCCCGCCAATGAACGATGAGCACCTATTTCACTTTATTTTATTAACGGAGAGATCTAGTATCGTTTCTCGCGTGTCCCTGGAAAGTAAGAGTAGGTGCAAATTCTCCTAATTTTTGACCCACCATACGATCCGTTATATAAATAGGTAAATGCGCCTTTCCATTATGAATGGCAATTGTATTGCCGATCATTGTGGGTATAATGGTAGATGCCCGGGACCAAGTTACTATTATCTCTTTTTCCTCTCTCATGTTAAGCTTCTTTATTTTTTCCAATAAATGATTAGCTACAAAAGGATTTTTTTTTAGTGAACGTGTCACGGCCTATTATTCCCCCCCCTTTTTTTTTTGAAAAGACGAGTAAAAAACAATATTTATTTGATTTTGAATATTCCTATTTACGGCGACGAATAATAAAACGATTACTATATTTATTCCTTTTCCTACTTCTTCTTCCAAGCGCAGGATAACCCCAAGGGGTTGTGGGTTTTTTTCTACCAATCGGGGCCCTCCCTTCACCACCCCCGTGGGGATGGTCTACAGGGTTCATAACTACCCCTCTTACTACAGGACGCCTACCTAGCCAACACTTAGATCCGGCTCTACCCAAACTTTTCTGGTTTGCCCCAACATTACCCACTTGTCCGACTGTTGCTGAGCAGTTTTTGGATATCAAACGGACCTCCCCAGATGGAAATCTTAATGTGACCGATTTACCCTCTTTTGCAATCAGTTTCGCTACAGCACCTGCTGCTCTAGTTAATTGTCCACCCTTTCCAAGCGTGATTTCTATGTTATGTACGGCCGTGCCTAAGGGCATATGGGTTGAAGTAGATTTTTCTTTTTGATCAATAAAAACCCCTTCCCAAACCGTACAAGCTTCTTCCAAAGCATACGGCTTTCCGGATGTATATATATATATTATATGATGATATCTAGACAGATGGATTTTATATGAATCATGTGATGAAGTACCACATGAGTGGATATATAGGAATACAAATCTGCCAAATCACTCATGTTATGATCTTATACATCCTAGGTCTCTCCGTTTCGTCATCTGGCTTCTGTTCTTCATGTAGCATTCAGACCGAATGACTCTATGAAATTACGTCGCTACTTCCACATATTACGGGTAACGTAGGAGACATCTTTTCCCCGGGGGGATTTTTAGAATTACCACCACTTAGCTTTCAATTCACCTCTGACCATCAAATGAAATGTGAATAACCCATCCTCTTCTCTTTGAAACAAGGGTCGCTTCCGCTTTTGTCCGTGCTTCAAACAATTTTGTCTTCTCCATATTACCATATCTTGAGTGTCAATAATTTTATATGAGGAACTACTGAACTCAATCACTTGCTGCCGTTACTCTTCAGTTTTCTGTTGAGGTCTATCCCGTAGAGGTACTCAAATTGGATCAGTGATCAATTTCTAGGTTTCGTCGTAAACCTAATTGGTTACTTCCAATTACGTAAATCCATAGTTCAAACCGCACTCAAAGGTAGGGCATTTCCCATTGATATAGGAACTTCTGTACCGGAAACAATGGTATCTCCAATTATAGCCCCTCTGGGATGTAAAATATATCTTTTCTCACCATCTCCATAGTGTATGAGACAAATGTATGCATTTCGATTAGGGTCATATTCTATGGTTACGATCCTAGCAGATATGTCTTTTTCATTCCGTCGAAAATCGATTTTACGGTATAGACGCTTATGGCCTCCTCCTCTATGCCCTGCGGTAATGATTCCCCTGGAATTACGACCTTTACCACAGCGATGCTGTCCATAGATCAAATTATTTCGCGGATTGGATTTCACTTGACTGTCTACGGATCCTTTGCGTATGCTCGGGGTAGAAGTTTTGTATAAATGTATCGCCGTGTTATTTAGTATTTTTTTTTCTTTTTTTTTTTTACTTAAATTCTTTTCTCTTCTCTATAAGAGGTAAAATAGAATAACCCGGTTGAAGCGTAATGATCATACGTCTGTAATGCATTGTATGTCCCATAATGGGTCCCATTCTTCTACCCTTTCCCGGGAGTTGATGACTATTTATAGCTATTACTTTGACGCCAAAGAAGAGTTCGACCCAATGCTTTATTTCTGTCCTAGTTGATCCTGATTCGACATTAGAAGTATATTGATTGTTCCCCAATAACCGAATACTTTTTTCTGTAAAGACTACATATTTGATTCCATCCATAAATCTACTTTCTTCCCCACGAGTTCCAGTATCGATAAGAATTCTAGTTCTTACTCTTCATATGTTATGGTTGGTATGAATATACCATATCAATTCGTTATGTATGGATGATGAGATTCCATTGATACGGAGCCAGTGGAACTAGCCTTATTGAATGTCCCCGTTGGCCTGCATCCAGCAGGAATTGAACCTACGAATTCGCCAATTATGAGTTGGGCGCTTTAACCATTCAGCCATGGATGCTTCACTGGGGTCATTGTACATCGCGAGTGACCCAAATTCAATTCACTTTGATTCTTTTGGATTCTTTAGGAGGAATCAATGAAATGAGAGGACATCAATTCAAATCCTGGATCTTCGAATTGAGAGAAATCAAGAATTCTCGCGATTTCTTGGATTCATGGATCCAACCCGATTCGGTGAAATCTTTCACTTCCTTTTTTTTCCACCAAGAGCGCTTTATGAAACTTTTTGATTCCCGAATTTGGAGTGTCCTAATTTCACGTGATTCACAGGGTTCAATTCGTCGACATTGCACGACCAAAGGTGTAGTACTGCTTGTACTTGTAGTAGCGGTCCTTATATACAATCGAAATAGGGTCGAAAGAAAAAATATCTATTTGATGGGGCTTCTTCCTAAGCCTCTGCGCTCCATTGGACCCCCAAATTATACATTGAAAGAATCCTTTTGGTCTTCCAATCTCAATAGGTTGATTGTTTCGCTCCTGTATCTTCCAAAAGGGAAAAAGATCTATGAGAGTTGTTTCATGGATCCGAAAGAAAGTACTTGGGTTCTTCCAATAACTAAAAAGTGTATCATGTCTGAATCTAACTGGGGTTCGCGGCGATGGAGGAATGTGATCGTAAAAAAGAGGAATTCCAGCTGTAAGATATCGAATGAAATTGCAGCTGGAATTGAGATCTCATTCAAAGAGAAAGATATAAAATATCTGGAGTTTTTTTTTGTATCCTATACGAATGATCCGATCCGCAAGGACCATGATTGGAAATTCTTTGACCGCCTTTCTCCGAGTAAGAAGCGAAACATAATCAACTTGAATTCGGGACAGCTATTCGAAATTTTAGTGAAACATTTGATTTGTTATCTCATGTCTGCTTTTCGTGAAAAAAGACCAATTGATGGGGGGGGTTTCTTCAAACAACAAGGAGCTGAAGCGACTATTCAATCAAACGAGATTGAACATGTTTCCCATCTCCTCTCGAGAAACAAGGGGGGTATTTTTTTGCAAAATTGTGCTCAATTTCATATGTGGCAATTCCGCCAAGATCTCTTCGTTATTGGGGGGAAGAATCGGCACAAATCGGATTTTTTGAGGAACGTCTCGAGAGAGAATTTGATTTGGTTAGACAATGCGTGGTTGGTAAACAGGAATCGGGTTTTTAGCAAGGTACGGAATGTATCGTCAAATATTCAATATGATTCCATAAGATCCATTTTCTTTCAAGTAACGGATTCTAGCCAATCGAAAGGATTTTCTGATCAATCCATAGATCCTTTCAATTCCATTAGTAATGAGGGTTCGGAATATCACACATTGATCAATCAAACAGAGATTCAGCAACTAAAAGAAAGATCAATTCTTTTAGATACTTCCTTTCTTCAAACGGAACGAACAGAGATAAAATCAGATCGATTCTCAAAATACCTTTCCGGATATTCCTCAATGGCTCGGCTATTCCCGGAACGTGAGAAGCAGATGAATAATCATCTGCTTCCAGAAGAAATAGAAGAATTTCTTGGGAATCCTACAAGATCAATTCGTTCTTTTTTCTCTGATAGATGGTCAGAACTTCATCTGGGTTTGAATCCTACCGAGAGGTCGACTATAGATCAGAAATTGTTGAAGAAACAACAAGGTGTTTCTTTTGTCCCTTCGAGGCGATCGAAAAATAAAGAAATAGTTGATATATTCAAGATAATTACGTATTTACAAAATACCTCCTCAGTTCATTCGATTGCAGCAGATCCGGGATGGGATATGGTTCCGAAGGATGAACCGGATATGGACAGTTCCAATAAGATTTCATTCTTGAACGAAAATGCATTTTTTGATTTATTTCATCTATTCCATGATCGGAACAAAGGGGGATACAGGTTGCACCACGAGTTTGAATTAGAAGAGACATTTCAAGAAATGGCAGATCTATTCACTCTATCAATAACCGAGCCGGGTTTAGCCTATCAGAATAAGGAATTTGGCTTGTCTATTGATTCCTACGGAAAATTATTGAATGAGGTATTCAACTCCGGGGATGAATCGAAAAAGAAATCTTTATTGGTTCTACCTTCTATTTTTGATGAAGAGAATGAATCTTTTTATCGAAAGATAAAAAAAAAATCGGTCCGGATCTCCTGCGGGAATGATTTGGAAGATCCAAAACCAAAAATAGCGGTATTTGCTCACAACAACATAATGGAGGCGATCCATCAATATAGATTGATCCGAAATCAGATTCAAATCCAATATAGTACCTATGGGTACATAAGAAATGTATTGAATCGATTCTTTTTAATGAATCGACCCGATTCCAACTTCGCATATGGAATTCAAAAGCATCCCATAGGAATTCAAAAGCACCCAATAGGAAATGATATTCTGAATCATCTAACTATAATAATAGATAAGATCAACCAACATTTATCCAATTTGAAAAAGATTAAGAAGAAGTGGTTCGATCCTCTTATTTCTCGAACCGAGAGATCCACGAATCTGGATCCTAATGTATATAGATACAAATGCTCCAATGGAAGCAAGAATTTCCAGGAATATTTGGAGCATTTCGTTTCTGAGCAGAAACACCGTTTTCAAGTAATGTTCGATCGATTACGTATTAATCAATATTCGATTGATTGGTCCGAGGTTATCGACAAACAAGATTTGTCCAAGTCACTTCGTTTCTTTTTGTCCAAGTCACTTCTCCTTTTGTCCAAGTCGCTTCTCTTTTTATCTAAGTCACTTCCTTTTTTCGTTGTGAGTTTCGGGAATATCTCCATTCATAGGGCCGAAATCCACATCTATGAATTGAAAGGTCTGAATGATCAACCCGGCAATCAGTTGTTAGAATCAATAGGTGTTCAAATCGTTTATTTGAATAAATTGAAACCCTTCTTATTGTATGATCATGATACTTCCCAAAGATCGAAATTTTTAATCAATACAGGAACAATATTACCTTTTTTGTTCAACAAGATACAAAAGTGCATGATTGACTCATTCCGTACTAGAAAAAATCGCAGGAAATCCTTTGAGAACACGGATTCCTATTTATCAATGATATCCCACGATCGAAACAATTGGTTGAATCCTCAGAAAAGTTCATTGATATCTTCTTTTTATAGAGCAAATAGACTTCAATTCTTGAATCATCCCCATCGCTTCTGGTTCTATTGTAACAAAGGATTCCATTTTGATGGGGAAAAGACCCGTATCCATAATTATGATTTTACGTATGCACAATTCCCAAATATCTTGTGCATTCGCAACAAAATATTTTCTTTGTGTTTCAGTAAAAAAAAACATGTTTTGGGAGAGAGAGAGACTATTTCACCAATTGAGTCACAGGTATCTGGCATATTCATACCTAACAATGTTCCACAAAGTGGTAACGAAACGTATAACTTGTACAAATCTTTCCATTTTTCAATTCGATCCGATCCATCCGTTCCTATTTACTCGATTGCAGACATTTCTGGAACACCTGTAATAGAGGAACAAATAGTCAATTTTGAAAGAACTTATTGTCAGCTTCTTTCAGATATGAATCTATCTGATTCAGAAGGGAAAAACTTGCATCACTATCTCCGTTTCAATTCAAACATGGGTTTGATTCACACTCCATGTTTTGAGAAATATGTGCCGTCCGGAAAGAGGAAAGAACTGAGTCTTTGTCTAAAGAAAAACGTTGAGAAGGGGGAAATAGGTAGAACCCTTCAACGAGATAGTGCTTTTTCAAATCTCTCAAAATGGAATTTGTTCCAAACCTATATGCCATGGTTCCTTACTTGGACGGGGTGTAAATATCTTTATTTCACCTTAAAAAACAATATTTATTTGATATTGAATATTCCCTTTCAATATTCCCTAAGTGGCAGTCAAAATTTTGTGTCCGTTTTTCATGATATTAGGCATGGATCAGATATATCATGGCCAATTCCTCAGAAAAAGTGGTGGTCGATTCTTCCACAACGGAATCTGATAAGTGAGAGTTCGAGTAAGTGTTTACAGAATCTTCTTCTGTCCGAAGAAATGATTCATCGAAATAATGAGTCACCCATTCCATTGATATGGACACATCTGAGATCACCAAATGCTTGGGAGTTCCTCTATTCAATTCTTTTCCTTCTTCTTGTTGCTGGATATCTCGTTCGTACACATCTTCTCTTTGTTTTCCGAGCCTCTAGTGAGTTACAGACAGAGTTAGAAAAGATCAAATCTTTGATGATTCCATCATACATGATTGAGTTGCGAAAACTTCTGGATAGGTATCCTACATCTGAACTGAATTCTTTCTGGTTAAAGAATCTCTTTCTAGTTGCTCTGGAACAATTAGGAGATTCTCTGGAAGAAATACGGGATTCTGCTTCTGGCGGCAACATGCTATTGGGTGGTGGTCCCGCTTATGGGGTCAAATCAATACGTTCTAAGAAGAAATATTTGAATATCAATCTCATCGATCTCATCAGTATCATACCAAATCCCATCAATCGAATCACTTTTTCGAGAAATACGAGACATCTAAGTCGTACAAGTAAAGAGATCTATTCATTGATAAGAAAAAGAAAAAACGTGAACGGTGATTGGATTGATGATAAAATAGAATCCTGGGTCGCGAACAGTGATTCGATTGATGATGAAGAAAGAGAATTCTTGGTTCAGTTCTCCACCTTAACGACGGAAAAAAGGATTGATCAAATTCTATTGAGTCTGACTCATAGTGATCGTTTATCAAAGAATGACTCTGGTTATCAAATGATTGAACAACCGGGATCCATTTACTTACGATACTTAGTTGACATTCATAAAAAGTATCTAATGAATTATGAGTTCAATAGATCCTGTTTAGCAGAAAGACGGATATTCCTTGCTCATTATCAGACAATCACTTATTCACAAACCTCGTGTGGGGCTAATAGTTCTCATTTCCCATCTCATGGAAAACCCTTTTCGCTCCGCTTAGCCCTATCCCCTTCTAGGGGTATTTTAGTGATAGGTTCTATAGGAACTGGACGATCCTATTTGGTCAAATACCTAGCGACAAACTCCTATGTTCCTTTCATTACGGTATTTCCGAACAAGTTCCTGGATGACAAGCCTAAAGGTTATCTTATTGACGATATCGATATTGATGAT